ATTATGGATTTCTGACCACATTCTCCATAGGGCCCTCTTATCTCTTCCTTCTCCGAGCTCGCGTTATGGAAGAAGGAACTGAGAAGAAAGTATCAGCAACAACCGGTTTTATTACGGGACAGCTCATGATGTTCATATCGATCCATTATGTGCCTCTGCATCTAGCATTGGGTAGACCTCATACAATAACTGTCCTAGCTCTACCGTATCTTTTGTTTCATTTCTTCTGGAACAATCGCAAACATTTTTTTGATTATCGATATACTAACAGAAATTCAATGCGTAATCTTAGCATTCAATGTGTATTCCTGAATAATCTCATTTTTCAATTATTCAACCATTTCATTTTACCAAGTTCAATGTTAGTCAGATTAGTCAACATTTATATGTTTCGATGCAACAACAAGATGTTATTTGTAACAAGTAGTTTTGTTGGTTGGTTAATTGGTCACATTTTTTTCATGAAATGGGTTGGATTGGTATTAGTCTGGATACAGAAAAATGATTCTATTAGATCTAATAAGTACCTAGTGTCAGAATTGAGAAATTTTAGGGCTCGAATCTTTAGTATTCTCTTATTTATTACCTCTGTCTATTATTTAGACACACCCATTCTTACTGAGAAACTGAGAGAAACCTCAGAAAGCGAGGAAGAAACAGATCTAGAAATAGAAACAACTTCAGAAACGAGGGGGACTAAACAGGAACAAGAGGGATTCACCGAGTTAAAAATATTTAAAGAAAAAAAAGATTTCCACCACTTTAGCTTTGAAAAACTTCTTGTTACTAATCTTTTCGACTATAAACATAAAGACTTGAATGGTATGTTTCGGTTTATAGAAAACGAAAAATTTGAATATGCTATAGCCTTAAAAAATGAGATGTCACAATATTTTTTTCATACACGTCAAAGTGATGGAAAAGAACGAATCTCTTTTACGCACCCACCCAGTTTGTCAACTTTTTTCGAAATGATACAAAGAAAGATATCTCGGTTTACAACGCAGAAAAACTCTTATGATGAATTGTATAATCAGTGGATTTATAATAAAAAAGAAAAAAGAAAAAACCTAAATAACATATTTATAAACAGACTTAAGGCTCTAGATAAAACTTTGGATCGTAAATTTCTTACTATGGATGGACTCGAAAAAAGAAATAGATTTTTTAAATCTTGTAATAATGTCAAAAAAAAAGATTGTAATAGTGCAAAAAAAAAATACTTATATGATGTCTATGATCCTTTCTTAAATGGTGCGTCCCGTGGACAACTTTTATTGTATATTTGGAAAAGAAACTGGCTTTCGATCGACGATAGTTGGCTTTCAATTAACTATAAATGGATTCTTACAAGCGACATCAAGAGGGTTATAAAAGATAAAGAAGGTAACTGGGTTACATTCAAGGATTACAGGCTTTTCCTTTTGCTCCGAGATAAACGAGTTCCACTAGAAGTTGTAAAAAGTTCTAAAAAAAAAAAAGGTAACTCACTAAAAATAAAAAGGGGTTATATAAATAAGATTTTTGGTCTGTTTCTTTTTTTTAATCACTTAGAATTTCAACAAAAACAAAAGGAATTTAAAAAAATTTCTAAAAAATCATTAGAAAAAAAAATTAGTTTTTTGTTCAATTTAATGAATGAATTTCCTGGTAAACCAACATCCAGTTTAAATTTTTTAAATTTAAAAAAAAATTATTTACTTGGGGGAGATAACCAAGTAATAATTGACTCAGAAGGACAAAATTTTATATTTTTATTTGAAAAGGTTGAAACCAATCCTAACAATAAAAAAAAGAAAAAACTTTTTATTGGGTTAAAAGAAATCACAAAAAAAGTACTTCGACGGTCATACATAGCAAGTCCTTTTTTTGAACCCCAGGAGGGAGAACACCAAGAAGGAGAATACCAAGAGGGAGAATACCAAGAGGGAGAATACCAGGAGGAAGAAAATCGAAAACTTTTGGCGGATCCTATACTTGAATCAAGAAACTACAAACGTAGATCTTTTTTGACTTATGACCTAGAAGATAAAGATATGGACTACAATCCTAATAGTTCTAGTAGAGACATTTGTTTGATACGTTATTTAGAAGAATCGGATTTTAGACGAGACATAATGGTCAGTTCAATGGCATCTAAAAGGCGTAAAACAGTTATTTATAAAGTCGTTCGAAATGTACAGTCCCCGACTTTTTTGGAGCAAAAAGCCAAATTCCCTTCTTTTTATAAAGATTTTAAAAAATGGATATTGAAAATTAAAAGCAAAGAAGCTAACACAAAAGATAAATACGAAATAGAGGATTATGAAATAATAGAAAAAGCACTTATCCTACAAAGCACAGGCTGGTATTTTGAAAACGGTCAACAGGTAAGAGTTTTTCTCGTAATAACCAAATCAATTCTTAGAAAATATATAATATTGCCATCATTGATAATAGTTAAAAATATTGGTCGTATACTATTATTTCAATGTCCTGAATGGTCCGAGGATTTCCGGGATTGGTGGAAAGAAACGCATGTTCTTTGCACTTATAATGGAATTCCCTTTTTCGAACATGGATTTTTTTATTTCAAAGGGGGATCACCTAAATTCAAAAAGGAGTTTCTTCAAAGCATTTCTCACTTTTTTTCTAACTTTTCTCTAGAAAATATTCATATAAAGATCCTATTTCCTTTTCATCTGAAACCCTGGCATAAACCTAAACTACGAAAAAGAGCTAACTATCCACAGAAAAATAAAGAAAAGAAAACTGAGTTTTGTTTTGTAAGATCCTATGGAATAGAAATTGAACTTCGTGTTGGTTCTACGCGAAAACAACTTTCATTTTTTAAACCTATTTTTAAAGAACTAAAAAAAAAACTTCTAAAATTGAAAAATAAATTTAAAAATAAAAATAAGTGTTTTCCAGTTATACTCAATTTTAAAAAAATAATAAAAAGAAACCAAATTCTATTATTTGAATCTAAAGAAATATATGAATTGAGTGAAAACAAAAAAGAAAAAAATTTAATAATAAACAAAACCAAAATTAATGAATCATATATTAATATTCACTCTACGAATTACATAACGTTTTTAGTGACAAAAACCAAAATACAACAGCTAACTGATATAATAAACAGAATACTAAACCAAATACAAAAAATTTCAAAAGCCAACAAAAAAGAATTTAGAAATCTACATATAACTATTAGTTCGAACAAAATAAGTTATGATAATAAAATATTGGGATCCCCAAAAACTATTTTACAACTATTAAAAAACAATGTTCAACAAATTCGCAAAACAAATTCTGTTATAAACCTTTTCGTTGAAAAGGTACATCTAAAAATTTTTTTATATATGAGTAATTTTTATAGAAAAAATGGACCACTTTTTTTTTTTTTTTTTGAAGCAACAAAAAAAAAAATTAATAAATATAGTTCCTATAATAACTCTATTTACAATAATAAAACAAATAAAGACAAAACAGATAAAACAAAAAAAAATGGAGATAAGCTTATTTCCCTTATAAAAAGAAAAGAGTTACTTTCGAATATTAGTAATAATCAATTAAATACTTTGTGTGACTCATCTTATTTGTCACAAGACTATGTCTTTTATAAATTATCACAAATTTTGGTTTTGAATGGTTTTAATTTATATAAGTTAAGATTAAAATCTGTCTTTGAACCTAATGTAACATATCTTTTTCTTAAAAACGAAATAAAGAATTTTTTTTTTGGAACACAGAAACTATTCCATTCCAAATTAAGGCATAAGAACCTCCGCAATTTTCGAATAATTAATCAATGTAAAAATAGGTTAAAGGTTCATTATAAATCTCAGTTTGTACCACACAAGAGTAGAAATATAAGAAATCACGACCCTATAGTTCAAAAGAAACATTTAAATAAATCTTTTTCATATGAAAAAGATCGATTGCCTTACTTTGAAAAACAAAAAAATGTTAAAAAACAAGAAAGATATGATCTATTCTCATATAATTTTATTAAATATGAAGATAAGAATAATTCCATTATTTCTGGATTATCTTTACAAGTAAATCATAACCAATATATTTTTTATAATTACGACGAAAAGAAACGGAAATTTGTTAATATGCTGTTAGGTATGGCGGTCAATAATTGTCTATTAGAAGAAAAAATTTTAGATATAAAGAAAGATCTGAATAGAAAATTTTTTGATTGGATACTTCTAAATTTTTTTTATAAAAAAAAAATAAATATTGGAACCTGTACCACTAGTTATAACTATCCTAAGAAAACTTATCTTGGATTTAATTATGTTAACATTAATTGTGACCTATTTAATTTTGTTAATGAAAAAAGGAATCATTTTGAAACTCGAATTTTTTTTTTTACCGTGTTTGATCAAATTAAAGAGATTAACCCATCAAAAAAAACTCAATTTGATTGGATGAGACTCAATTATGAAGAAATGCTCAATTTAGCTATAGTTAATTTCGAACTTTGGTTTTTTCCAGACTTTTTGAGACTTTCTAATTCGTCTCAAATTAAACCATGGAACATACCAATCAAGTTGCTTCTTTTAAATTTTACTAGAAATAGACAAAGATACACGTACCGATCCGTCAAGGACTTTTTTTTATCACCATTGAGTTTCTTACTCACAAGGGATTTGCTTTGTCAATTGAGATGTAGTTTTTCTTTCAATTCAAAAAATTCAAAAACGGTCAATATACTTAAAAAATGTTGGCATGAGAGTAATCGTCTGATGGACTCAAAGGAAATTGCTATAGACTCTAGGCAAACCAGGGAACTTATTATATACCTCAAAAAAGTTAGGTTGTTAGAAAGTCATACTATGAATTTAATTCAAAGTCTTTTGCTTAAAAGGGGAATACTCTTTATCGAACCCTTTTGTCTGTCTATAAAAAAGACAGGACAATTTATTATGCATGAAACTATAAGTATTTCGGTAGTTCAGAATAGCAACTACATAATTAATCAAAGGGACCAAAAAAAAAGCCATGTTGATAATAAAAATTCTGATAAATTTATTCCAAAGCATCAAAGGACGGCAGAAAATAGAGCTAAAAACCATTATGATTTGTTTGTTCCTGAAAGTATTTTATCTCCTAGACGTCGTAGAGAATTGAGAAGTCTAATTTCTTTATATTCTATGAATCGAAGTGGTATGCCTCTGTATACAACATTTTGTAATGCAAAAAGTCCAGTTTTGAATAAAATAAAAGGAACTAACAATAGTAAATTAAAATCTTTTCTTTGGCCTAGTTATCGATTAGAAAATTTTGCTTGTCTGAATCGCTATTGGTTTGATACCAATAATGGCAGTCGCTTCAGTATGCTACGGATCCGTATGTATCCACAATTTTAAAATGAATTGAATATGTACTGAAAAAAGTTAAATACGGATTGACTTTATTTTACGTACTCCTTCTTGTATACTGTATTTTGTATATTTTATAATTTTTAATTAAATTAAAATTATTGTAGTGTGTATACCAAATACAAAAAGTATCAGCACTTTTTTTATTGATAAAAGAATATATCTAGTGAAAAGGGCCAGTAGGGGAGGTTTCATTTTATGGTAAAAAAGTCGTTTATCTCAGTTATTTCTCACGAAGAAAAAGAAGAAAACAAGGGGTCTGTTGCATTTCAAATACTAAGATTCACTAATAGGATCCGAAAACTTTCTTCACATTTGGAATTGCACAGAAAAGATTTTTCATCTCAGAGAGGCCTCCGGAAAATTTTGGGAAAACGCCAAAAAGTGCTGTCTTATTTGTCAAAAAAAAATGGAATACGTTATAAACAATTAATTAATCAGTTAGATATTCGCGAATCAAAAACGCGTTAATTTAAGTTTGAAGTCAAGGGGCGCTTTGAATTATTTGATTTAGTAGATCTTGAATTTTAATGAACTTCTTTTTACTTTCAGTAATTCACGAAAAAATGAATCGAGTAAAAAACTATGAATCTACCAGCTACAAGAAATGACCTCATGATAGTAAATATGGGACCTCACCACCCATCAATGCACGGTGTTCTTCGACTAATCGTTACTCTCGATGGTGAAGATGTTATTGATTGTGAACCAATATTAGGATATTTACACCGAGGAATGGAAAAAATTGCGGAAAACCGAACAATTATACAATATTTGCCTTATGTAACGCGGTGGGATTATTTAGCTACTATGTTCACAGAAGCTATAACCGTAAATGGACCGGAGTTGCTGGGAAATATCCAAGTACCTAAAAGAGCCAGCTATATCCGAATAATTATGTTGGAGTTGAGTCGTATAGCTTCGCATCTCTTATGGCTCGGACCTTTTATGGCAGATATTGGGGCACAGACTCCTTTCTTCTATATTTTCAGGGAAAGAGAATTAGTTTATGATCTATTTGAAGCTGCTACTGGTATGAGAATGATGCATAATTTTTTTCGTATTGGGGGAGTAGCGACCGATTTAACCTATGGCTGGATAGATAAATGTTTAGATTTTTGCAATTATTTTTTAACAAGAGTTACTGAATATCAAAAACTTATTACACGAAATCCTATTTTTTTAGAACGAGTTGAGGGGATAGGCGTTATTGGAAGAGAGGAAGTAATAAATTGGGGTTTATCAGGACCAATGCTGCGAGCTTCTGGAAAACAATGGGATCTACGTAAAGTTGATCATTATGAGCGTTACGACGAATTTGATTGGGAAGTACAGTGGCAAAAAGAAGGAGATTCATTAGCTCGGTATCTAGTTCGCATTGGGGAAATGACAGAATCCATAAAAATTATTCAACAGGCTCTAGAAGGAATTCCCGGGGGGCCTTATGAAAATTTAGAAATACGATACTTTGATAGAGAAAAAAATCCAGAATGGAATGAGTTTGACTATCGATTTATTAGCAAAAAACCTTCTCCTACATTTGAATTGCCGAAACAAGAACTCTATGTGAGAGTTGAAGCCCCAAAGGGAGAATTGGGAATTTTTCTGATAGGGGATCAGTGTGGTTTTCCTTGGAGGTTTAAAATTAGACCGCCCGGTTTTATAAATTTGCAAATTCTTCCTCAGTTAGTTAAAAGAATGAAATTGGCTGATATTATGACAATACTAGGTAGCATAGATATCATTATGGGAGAAGTTGATCGTTAAAATGATAATTGATAGAATAGAAGTACAAGATATCAATTCCTTTTCTAGATTGTTTTTTTTACAACAGGCTTGTGGAATTATATGGATACTTATTCCTATTTTTACTCCTGTATTGGGAATCACAACGGGTGTACTAGTAATTGTATGGTTAGAAAGAGAAATATCCGCAGGGATACAACAACGTATTGGACCTGAATACGCTGGACCTTTAGGAGTTCTTCAAGCTTTAGCTGATGGGGCAAAATTACTTTTCAAAGAAAACCTCTTTCCATCTAGAGGAGATACTCGTTTATTCAGTATTGGACCTTCCATAGCGGTCATATCCATTTTAGTAAGCTATTTGGTAGTTCCTTTTGGTTCTCATCTTGTTTTATTGGATCTCAATATTGGTGTTTTTTTATGGATTGCCGTTTCAAGTATTGCTCCGATTGGCCTTCTTATGTCAGGATACGGATCAAATAATAAATATTCTTTTTTAGGTGGTCTACGAGCTGCTGCTCAATCGATTAGTTATGAAATACCGTTAACTTTATGTGTCTTATCAATATCTCTACGTGTGCTTCGTTAAGAAAAAAAAAGTTCTCCTATTCTTCCTTTATGGTAAAACGGAGTTGAGTAAATATCTTCATTTTTTTTGAGTATTTGGCTGGATGAACTAAATCCGAGAGTTATATGAGTGAAAGAAAACAGCTTATTTATAATTTATAAACAGGTCGTAAAAAAATTAAGTCTCATTTTCTATGTATAAGTCTTAAAGAGTTAAATGGAAATAAACATAAACAAATGAAAGCCTTTGCCCCAAGATTCGGTAATGAGTCATCCTGACTTGACACGGGCTAAAAAGATACACCATATTGAGTTTTCACTACGGTTTGAATGTATTATCATACATACTACCTTTTAACGTAATGTATGCTTGAACAAAAACGAGGGGATGAGTAGAAACACTAAGATACACAAAGGATTTGTAATGGAGATTCTATAAAAGAATATTTCTACATTAATGTACAAAGAATATTAATTGGGGCTTTAAATTAGTAGAAATGATCAGGTAGTACTCCCCACAATTCCGATCCAGAGTATGCTCCTATCCATCGATTAAAAAAATGACTATTGGAAACGAAATAATCCTTTACTTTTTTTTGTAACTCGACTTTTGGCAGAAACAGAAAGAAGCCTAGAAACGACAACAAAACGATAAATAAATACAATTAGAGTATAAAAAAATAAAAACTATATTTTTTTATTCTTTCTTGATACTTTTATTGTTTCTATATTTTTATTTATATATATAAACTTCATACCATAATTGATGAATTATGATAGGAATTCTTTTCGTATGGAAAAGGGAATATCTTTAGAATGAGTATTTTATTGAAGAATTAAGTTATTACTCAACAAAGAAAAATTTAAATGATTTTTGAAATCATTAAATCAAAGGATGAGATCAATTCAGAAGTACTTTAATTTCTATTAATTCAAATTAATTTAATAATATATATAATTATTAAAGCAGAACAAACAGAATTAAATTGGTCTAATTCGGGATCGTACAATAAATTTTTACCCTATTTATAAACATATTCATATAAAATAATACTGATCAGATCCTTATATTTATTTAAGGTCCTCAAGGAGCCGTATGAGATGAAAATCTCATGTACGGTTCTGGAATAGCGATGAAAACTGTGATGCTGTCACCGACTATGATTATCTAATAGTTCAAGTACAGTTGATATAGTTGAGGCACAATCAAAATATGGTTTTTTGGGATGGAATTTGTGGCGTCAACCTATAGGATTTATTATTTTTATAATTTCTTCCCTAGCAGAATGTGAAAGATTACCTTTTGATTTACCCGAAGCAGAAGAAGAATTAGTTGCTGGTTATCAAACTGAATATTCGGGTATAAAATTTGGTTTATTTTACGTTGCTTCCTATTTAAACCTATTAGTTTCTTCATTATTTGTTACTGTTCTTTATTTGGGCGGTTGGAATATCTCTATTCCATACATATTAGTTTCTAATTTTTTTGAAATAAATAAATCATACGGTGTTTTTGAATCGACAATTGATATGTTTATTACATTAGCTAAAACTTATTTGTTCTTGTTCATTCCTATCACAACAAGATGGACTTTACCTAGGATAAGAATGGATCAACTATTGAGTCTTGGATGGAAATTTCTTTTACCTATTTCTCTTGGTAATCTATTATTAACAACTTCTTCTCAACTATTTTCACTCTAAAAGAATATGACATCCTTTATTCTCAACTTTTAGCAAACAAGAGAAATAAACAAAAAGAAAACTCTTTATATATATTCATGATATGTTCCCTATGGTAACTGGGTTCAGGAATTATGGTCAACAAACAGTACGAGCTGCAAGGTACATTGGTCAAAGTATCATGATTACCTTATCCCACGTAAATCGTTTACCCATAACTATTCAGTATCCTTATGAAAAAGTAATCACCTCGGAGCGTTTCCGAGGCCGAATCCATTTTGAATTTGATAAATGTATTGCTTGTGAAGTATGTGTTCGTGTATGTCCTATAGATCTACCTATCGTTGATTGGAAATTGGAAACGGATATTCGCAAGAAACGATTATTTAATTACAGTATTGATTTCGGAATATGTATATTTTGTGGTAACTGTGTTGAGTATTGTCCAACAAACTGTTTAGCAATGACTGAAGAATATGAGCTTTCTACTTATGATCGTCACGAATTGAATTATAATCAAATAGCCCTGGGTCGGTTACCTATGGTAGTAATTGACGATTATACAATTCGAACCATTTTGAATTCTACTAAAATAAAAAATCAGTAAATACTTCATAAAAAAAATTTGTCCAATAAATGTACCCACATTAATTCACACCCCCCGAGGATTTAATCCAAGTAAATTTGTTTTTGAATCATCAAATCAACCATTTTTTTCTAGTCTGGTTTCAATAAGGTCATGAAAAATTTTTTGATTTATTTATCTATTAGCCTGCATATAATGGATTTGCATGGACCCATACATGATTTTATTTTCGTCTTTCTGGGATTAGGTCTTATCTTAGGAGGTATAGGAGTAGTATTATTTAGAAACCCAATTTATTCTGCCTTTTCATTGGGATTAGTTCTTGTTTCTATATCCCTATTATATACTCTATCAAATTCCTATTTTGTAGCTGCTGCACAACTTCTTATTTATGTGGGAGCTATAAATGTTTTAATCATATTTGCTGTAATGTTTATGAATGATTCAGGATATTACAAGGATTTTAATCTTTGGACTGTCGGGAATGGGGTTACTTTGTTGGTTTGTACAAGCATGTTTGGTTTACTAATCACGACTATTACAGATACGTCATGGTACGGGATTATTTGGACTACAAGATCAAACCATATTCTAGAACAAGATTTGATAAGTAATAGTCAACAGATTGGAATTCATTTATCAACAGAGTTTTTTCTTCCTTTTGAATTTATATCGATAATTCTTTTAGTCGGTTTGATAGGTGCAATTTCTGTGGCGCGGCAATAATAATAAATTTGTAAACTTATCAATTGAAATCCAAATCAAACTTCACTCTGTGTTATCGCTTTTATTTCCAGAATTTGAAATGTGTTGTGTTATGCCTAAAATATAAATTTTTTTATTCGACTTATTTACAATATATTTAGTTGTTCCATACTTTGTTTTTAGATTATCGTCAATTGAACGCGTTGCCTTGTTATTCATGTTATATTGAAATGAATCAAAATTTATAAGGAGTTGGTCAATGATGCTCGAACATATACTTGTTTTGAGTGCCTACTTATTTTCTATTGGTATCTATGGATTGATCACCAGCCGAAATATGGTTAAAGCTCTTATGTGTCTTGAACTTATACTGAATGCGGTTAATATAAATTTAGTAACATTTTCGGATTTTTTTGACAGTCGCCAATTAAAAGGAAATATTTTCTCCATTTTTGTTATGGCTATTGCAGCCGCTGAAGCAGCTATTGGACCAGCTATTGTTTCGTCAATTTATCGTAATAAAAAATCAACTCGTATCAATCAATCGAATTTGTTGAATAAGTAATATGAATTATAAGTAGTATTAAGCAGACAAATTTGAATATTCCTAAATTCGACTCAGTGTGTATTATACAGAATGTATGATCATATTTGCGAAAATATAAGAAATCAAAGTATCTTGGTTCTCTCCCATGAATCAATCCGTAAGTAGATTGATTAGAAAAATTCTGCTAACTCTAAATCATTAATTCATCTGGTATCTAAATATCTGATTGATTTACAAATTTACTAGATCGAAAATTTTTTATTTTAAATAAGATATACCCGATGTCACATTCCGTAAAGATTTATGATACGTGTATAGGGTGTACTCAATGTGTCCGAGCTTGCCCCACAGATGTATTAGAAATGATACCTTGGGACGGTTGTAAAGCTAAGCAAATAGCTTCTGCTCCAAGAACAGAGGATTGTGTGGGTTGTAAAAGATGTGAATCCGCCTGTCCAACAGATTTCTTGAGTATTCGGGTTTATTTGTGGCATGAAACAACTCGAAGTATGGGTCTAGCTTATTGATACGTTCCAAAAAACCCGACTTGAATACGACTCCATTTTATTTTTTTACCTTTACCGACAAAAGCGCGTACTCAAAAAAATATATTTTTTTGAGTACACGCTTTTCTGGTCCAAGCGTATCTTGTTTTTACTACGAATTATTTTCCTTGGTTAACGATAGTTGTAGCTTTGCCAATATTTGCGGGTTCCTTTATTTTCTTTTTTCCTCATAGAGGAAATAAAGTAATTAGGTGGTATACTATTTGTATATGTATAATAGAACTCCTTCTAACAACCTATGCATTCGGGTATCATTTCCAATTGGACGAGCCATTAATCCAACTGACAGAAGATTATAAATGGATCCATTTTTTTGATTTTTCCTGGAGATTGGGAATAGATGGAATTTCTATAGGACCCGTTTTGCTGACTGGGTTTATCACTACTTTATCTACTTTAGCGGCTCGGCCGGTTACTCGTGAGTCCCGATTATTCCATTTTCTGCTGTTAGCAATGTATAGCGGTCAAATAGGACCATTTTCTTCTCAAGACATTTTACTTTTTTTCATCATGTGGGAATTAGAATTAATTCCGGTTTATCTACTTGTATCTATGTGGGGAGGAAAGAAACGTTTGTATTCAGCGACAAAATTTATTTTGTACACTGCAGGAAGTTCCGCCTTTTTATTAATGGCAATTCTAGGTATTTGTTTAGCTGGTTCTAATGAACCTACATTAAATTTTGAAACATCAGCTAATCAATCATATCCTGTAGAACTCGAAATTCTCTTCTATATTGGATTTTTTATTGCTTTTGCTGTTAAATCGCCGATTATACCTTTCCATACTTGGTTACCAGACACTCACGGAGAGGCACATTACAGTACTTGTATGCTTCTAGCTGGAATCTTATTAAAAATGGGAGCTTATGGATTGGTTCGGATAAATATGGAATTATTACCCCGTGCCCATTCTGTATTTTCTCCTTACTTGCTGATAGTTGGCACAATTCAAATAATCTATGCAGCTTCAACATCTCCTGATCAACGTAATTTAAAAAAAAGAATAGCTTATTCTTCCGTATCACATATGGGTTTCATAATTCTAGGACTTGGTTCTATAAGCGATACCGGAATCAACGGGTCCATTTTACAAATAATTTCTCATGGATTGATTGGCGCTGCACTTTTTTTCTTGGCAGGAACGAGTTATGATCGAATACGTTTCGTTTATCTCGATGAAATGGGTGGAATGGCTATCACAATTCCGAAAATCTTTACGACTTTCAGTATCTTATCAATGGCCTCTCTTGCATTACCGGGCATGAGCGGTTTTGTTGCAGAATTGATAGTATTTTTTGGAATACTCACTAGCAAAAAATATCTTTTAATACCCAAAATTATAATTACTTTTGGAATGGGAATTGGAATAATATTAACTCCTATTTATTCATTATCTATGTTACGTCAAATGTTCTATGGATACAAGCTTTCTAATGCCCAAAACTCTTATTTTGTTGATTCTGGGCCGCGAGAATTGTTTCTTTCGATTTCTATTCTTTTACCTATAATATCTATTGGTATTTATCCAGATTTCGTTTTCTCACTATCAGTTGATAAAGTCGAAGCTCTTCTATCTAATTTTTTTTATTCATAGTTTTTGTGAGTAAACTAAAAAAATCTTATAATTTTTAAAATTGTTTGTTGAACAATGAAAACTAAGCACTTTATTTTCTCTAAGTTTTAGTAAAATAAATTAGAATTAGATTCTAACCAGGTATGTAATCCATCGAGAACCTTTGTGAATCGAATAATATAAATGAAAAAAAAAAGAAAAGCAAAAGGCTCTCGATGGATTACACGAAGTTTTATTATATACACTTATACTGTCCTATGCTTATTTTGTATTTTTCAAGTTCTTTTTTCAATTCAATTAGATATTAATGTAAATGAACCATAACTATGTAACCCTATTCCGAATAAATTAACCCCAAAATAGCATATCCAAATTATAAGAAAGCCGATCGAGGCCATAATTGCAGAATTTACACTTTCACAAATTTTATTTGTTCGAATATGTAAATAAATAGCAAATACGGTCCAAGTAATAAAAGCCCAAGTCTCCTTTGGATCCCAATTCCAATAGGATCCCCATGCTTCATTAGCCCATACTGCTCCCGAAAGAATACCCATTGTTAAAAATAAAAAACCTAGACTAATAATACGATAACTCCAAAGATCCAATTGTTGAATTACTCGAAACCTGTAATAATTCCTAGAAAAAATAAAATGAGTGTTTATTAAAGGATTCTCTTTTTCTATTATATGGTCAATCGTGCCCAGCAAAAATGTATCAGTTACTAAATTTTGGCTTTTACTAAAATATCTTATGAAATTTTTAAATGTAATTACTATAAGAGCTAGTGATACTAATGATCCGCATAAAAGAGCTGCATAGCTCAATACCATCATACTTACGTGCATCATTAACCAATGGGATTGGAGAGCGGGTACTAAAATTTTAGTTTCATTCATTTCAGTTAAAATACCTGAAGTAGCAAAACCTTGGGTAAAAATAGCACTTGGCGCGGTTATTGCGTTTAAATTTAAATAGGTTTTAATTTTTTTAAAATACGGAATCATATGAATACTGGAGAAACTCCATGAAAGAAAGATTAATGATTCATATAAATTAGTTAATGGTAAATGTTTCAAATAAATCCAACGAGTAACTAATAATCCTGTTATACAGGAAAAAGCAGCCATTATCCCCTTTTCCGACGAATCATATAGTCTTACTATTTCATCTACTAATAAGGTTAGCAAATGAATTGTAATTACAATTGAAACCAATGAAAAGGATATATGGGTAAATATATGCTCTAAAGTATAAAATATCATAAAAATTTTAAAATTAAAAAGCGAGTCGTATTTCAATATCAATTTCAATTATAGGATAATTAAATTGAACTTGGGAATTGAACTCAGTATAGGATTAACTATTTTAGAAGATGCCATGCCGCCACTCGGACTCGAACCGAGATGCTCTAGCACTGCTTCCTAAGAGCAGCGTGTCTACCGATTTCACCATAGCGGCTTGTTCGAAATCATAATAACCCTTTTTTGTTCAATTGTCGAGAGTGAAGTAATCAATTCAATGCAATATATCTTTTTATATTTATTGATTTATCGTGGAACCCTAAGATCTAAAATAGGCGTATTCTTCCTATAATCATTTAAAAAAGCAAAGAGTTTTTATTTTTTTTAATTAGGTTAATTTTAAAATTCGGGTATATTTAGTGATAGTTTCTTAAATAAAGAAGTATTTAGAAAGTTATAAAACACTTTTAATTTAAAAAGTTTAAACAATCTAATAGTGAATACAAATTTTATATCTGTTCTTCTCTAATTTAATTAGTTTAAGAAATATATTTATTTTTCTTATACAGTTAATATACTAAATACGATAGTTAGTCTATAAAATAGGCACAACAAAAGCTAAAACTTTTTATTAGCGAATTGATGGGGATTCTTTTTTTCCCCATCAGAAAAACGATAAAGCATACTCAAAATAAAGGTTTAATCTTCTTCTTGTGTTTATTTTTTATTTGAAATAAAAAATAAAAGTATAGTATTTTACGTTAATTTTAGTACACACAAACCTTTTTTAATTCTAAAAGCGAAACAAATTAAATTTTTCATTGCTATTCAACGGGTCAAAACAAAAAATAGGATAATTTCAATTTCTATTAACTTATTATATTTAACTTATTATATAAATATATAATAATATTATTGTAATAAAATACAAAATTTTAGAAAAAGTTTCTAACCTATAATATAAAACTTATAAATAAATTAGAAACAATTTACAATTAGAAATAAATTAGACTGAACACTTTTCGAATCAAAGCAACTCGGATTTTTTCAATCTTTTATTTTTTATTTGTTGCATAAAAAAAACTTTTTGAATTTCTTTTAGAAAGAGACTTACCCAATGAAAAAGCTTTCATTGCTGTCAAATATCCTTTCTTTTTCCAAAGATTTTTACGAATACGTTTTTTTGAGCTAGAAATACGTTTTTTTGGAACTGCCATTAAAAAAATATAAAGACTATTTAATAGTTGTATGTCAAAGACATTTAGTAGCTATTGTTCAAAACCCAATTTTTTTGAATATTAATTATCCGGATATATATTTCTTTTCTAGGTTATACGCCCTTTCTAAAACTATGAATATAGAAAAATCTAAATTTCGTAAATAAAGTGCTAATACTAGGAACAAAATAAAAAATACAAAAAAACCACTATGTACCCTTCTTTATATCTCTGTAAATCTGTCAAATTAATTTCGGTCGTTATTAATATGGGTAATAAACATGTATTAATATAGGTAATAAAACATACTAAAATACATAAAAAAAGGTTCCAAAGTTTTAATAAACAACCCCTTCCCGTACCTTATTAATTTTGAAATTCAATTCAAATTGAATTCTAGGCTCACACAACGAGTACGTCTAATTTTAATATAATTTAAAAAAGTGCAACAGACCAGTATTTAATATCTATTAAAAATTAAAAAATAAATCATTTTATAGAATTATATAAATCATTTATAAAAGCTATTTTATTAATTTTCGGAAAAACTAAAGTCTTGGATGTTATATTTTGAAGATCGTAACCTTTAACTAAAAAAATAAATGTCTTTTATTACAAAAAAAGACACTTAACCTGTTTCCAAAAACCTATTATTCTGACTAAGACAACTAAAAAAAAGAACTTTTCTGAAAAAAAAATTATAGGTTTTTTATGATTCATATCAAATACTTGTTTTGGTGTAATTTTTCCTCTTTGCTCTATAGATACAGAAATTTTTTTAATAATACGCACAAAAAATTAAGTTAAGATGAAAATTTCCATTTTACTTTTTTTAATGAATTTTTACTAAAAGTACTATGTTGTTTTTTTCATACTATGTTGTTTTTTTCAATAGTAATTTGTTAATATCATTTCAACAACTTAAATCTCTTGCTTTGAAATATTTAAAAAAATTGAAAACTATTCAAATTCATTAAGTCTATAAAATTCTCTATTTTATTTTTTTTTTATTAACCGACCCCTTTCATTTCAAAAAAGTTAAGAACCGGTAAATCATAAACAATTTTTTACGATAAAAATATTTGATTTATTTTTATGCAATATACATATCAATATTCACGGATTATACCCTTTATTCTACTTCCAGTTCCTATATTAATCGGAGTAGCACTTTTACTTTTTCCTACGGCAACAAAAGATCTTCGTCGTATGTGGGTTTTTCTTAGTATTTTCTTATTAAGTATAGTTATGGTTTTTTCAACTTATCTGTTTATTCAAGAAAAAAATAACACTTCTATCTATCTGTCTATATGGTCTTGGACTATCAATAATGACTTTTCTTTAGAATTTGGCTATTTATTGGACCCTCTTACTTCTATTATGTTAATATTAATCACTACTGTTGGAATTATGGTTCTTATTTATAGTGACAATTATATGTCTCATGATCAGGGATATTTGAGGTTTTTTGTTTATCTGAGTTTTTTCAATACGTCAATGTTAGGATTGGTTACTAGTTCTAATCTGATACAAATTTATTTTTTTTGGGAATTGGTTGGAATGTGTTCTTATCTATTAATAGGTTTTTGGTTCACCCGGCCTACTGCAGCCAATGCTTGTCAAAAAGCCTTTGTGACTAATCGCGTTGGAGATTTTGGTTTATTATTAGGAATTTTAGGCTTTTATTGGATAACGGGTAGTTTAGAATTTCGGGATTTGTTTGAAATAGTAAATAACTTGGTTTATAATAACGAAATTAATTTTTTATTTGCTAGTTTGTGTGCCTGTCTATTATTTGCTGGTGCAATTGCCAAATCTGCTCAATTTCCCCTTCATGTATGGTTACCCGATGCTATGGAAGGGCCTACGCCTATTTCAGCTCTTATACATGCCGCTACTATGGTAGCGGCCGGAATTTTTCTTATCGCCAGGCTTCTTCCGCTTTTAATAGTTTTACCTTACATAATGAATTTAATAGCTTTTATAGGTATAATAACATTACTTTTAGGGAGCACTTTAGCTCTTGCTCAAAAAGATATTAAGAGGGGTTTAGCTTATTCTACAATGTCTCAATTGGGATATATGGTGTTCGCTCTAGGTATGGGTTCTTATCGAACTGCTTTGTTTCATTTGATTACTCATGCTTATTCCAAAGCTTTGTTGTTTTTAGGCTCCGGATCCATTATTCATTCAATGGAAACGATTGTTGGTTATTCTCCAGATAAAAGCCAAAGTATGGTTCTTATGGGAGGTTTAAGAAAACAGGTACCTATTACCAAAACTTCTTTTTTAGTAGGTACACTTTCTCTTTGTGGTATTCCGCCTCTTGGGTGTTTTTGGTCCAAAGATGAAATTCTTAGTGATAGTTGGTCGTATTCGCCGATTTTTGCAATAATCGCCTGTTCCACTGCGGGATTAACCGCATTTTATATGTTTCGGATCTATTTACTTACTTTTGAGGGACATTTAAATGTTTATTTTCAAACTTACAGTGGCAAAAAAAAAAGATCGGTTTATTCAATCTCTTTATGGGGTAGGGAAGGGAAAAAGGGGGTTAAAAACAATTTTTCTTTGCTACTTTTATTAATAAGGAATAATGATAAAAGGATTCCTTTTTTTTTCAAACAAAAAAATATAATTAATAATAATGGAAGAAGTCTGACGGTACCTTTTTTTACTATTCCTAATTTCGGTACTAAGAACATTTTTTACTATCCTCATGAGTCGGACAATACTATGCTATTTCCTATGCTTATATTAGGTTTATTTACTTTGTTCGTTGGAGTCATAGGAATTCCTTTCTTCAATGGAAAAGGACTGCAGCCGGATATATTATCCAAAGTGTTAACTCCGTCTATAAACCTTTTAATGCAAAATAAAAAAATATTTACCGGTTGGGATTGGTATGAATTTATAACAAATGCAACTTTTTCAGTCAGTATAGCCTCTTGCGGAATCCTGATAGCTTCTTTTTTATATAAGCCTGTTTATTCATCTTTAGAAAATTTCTATTTTTTTAATTCATTTGTTAAAAGTATTTCTAAGAAACTTCAATTTGTTGTTGAAAAAATTCTATATGGAGTCTATGCATGGGCGTATAATCGTGGTTTTTTTGATTTTTTCTATACAGCCTTCTTAACTAAAGGTATAAGATTTTTTGCTGAAGTATGTAATTTTTTTGATAGACGAATAATAGATGGAATTACAAATGGGTTCGGTATTTCGAGTTTTTTAGTAGGAGAAAGTTTTAAATATGTAGGGGGCGGTCGAATTTCTTCCTATCTCTTAGTATATGTGTTTTACATACTAATCTTTTTAGTAATTTTAATTAGTGGTGGAAATCTTTTTTTTCTTTAAATATTTTTAACTCGGTGAATCCCTCTTGTTCCTGTTTAGTCCCCCTCGTTTCTGAAGTTGTTTCTATTTCTAGATCTGTTTCTTCCTCGCTTTCTGAGGTTTCTCTCAGTTTCTCAGTAAGAATGGGTGTGTCTAAATAATAGACAGAGGTAATAAATAAGAGAATACTAAAGATTCGAGCCCTAAAATTTCTCAATTCTGACACTAGGTACTTATTAGATCTAATAGAATCATTTTTCTGTATCCAGACTAATACCAATCCAACCCATTTCATGAAAAAAATGTGACCAATTAACCAACCAACAAAACTACTTGTTACAAATAACATCTTGTTGTTGCATCGAAACATATAAATGTTGACTAATCTGACTAACATTGAACTTGGTAAAATGAAATGGTTGAATAATTGAAAAATGAGATTATTCAGGAATACACATTGAATGCTAAGATTACGCATTGAATTTCTGTTAGTATATCGATAATCAAAAAAATGTTTGCGATTGTTCCAGAAGAAATGAAACAAAAGATACGGTAGAGCTAGGACAGTTATTGTATGAGGTCTACCCAATGCTAGATGCAGAGGCACATAATGGATCGATATGAACATCATGAGCTGTCCCGTAATAAAACCGGTTGTTGCTGATACTTTCTTCTCAGTTCCTTCTTCCATAACGCGAGCTCGGAGAAGGAAGAGATAAGAGGGCCCTATGGAGAATGTGGTCAGAAATCCATAATAGAGTCCGACCACAACGACCGAATTTATTATCTTCATGCATAAGGATACTAGATTACCTAGTATAAAAGATTGAAAAATCATCACAAGCCTCCCCCT